TCCTGTGGCGATTGTGCATTCATATATTATGAACAAGGACAGGTAACGTTTGACTTACTCCTAATGGTAAAAACGAGCTTTATTTTGAATAAAACGGATCTCCCCAAGTAGGATTCGAACCTACGACCAATCAGTTAACAGCCGACCGCTCTACCACTGAGCTACTGAGGAACAACGGAGGGTTCCCATATACGGGCAAGATTCTTGTTCTTTGGACCGACCCATGATCATCAGTGTATAAACGAGAAACTCAATAAGGTTTTTTATCAACTCTTGGACACCCCACCCTAGAGGTATTGACCTATAAATACAATAGGATCTATAATTATTGCTACCATTCAATATTAGGTATTACTTAAAAAAATAATAATTCGATTATATAGAACCTTGAAATAAAGAGATAACTTTTAGATTTAGATAAAGGAGGATTGGCGGTGAAAATAGCAGTTTACGGGAAAGGCGGAATCGGTAAATCAACAACTAGTTGTAATATCTCAGTCGCTCTAGCGAGACGTGGTCAAAAAGTGTTACAGATTGGGTGTGATCCCAAACACGATAGTACTTTTACTCTTACAGGATTTCTAATACCTACAATTATAGATACTTTACAATCCAAGGATTATCATTATGAGGATATTTGGCCCGAAGATGTAATTCACAAGGGTTATGGAGGGGTGGATTGTGTGGAAGCAGGGGGTCCACCCGCAGGAGCCGGGTGTGGAGGATATGTGGTGGGAGAAACTGTAAAGTTGTTAAAAGAATTAAATGCATTTTACGAATATGATATTATATTATTCGATGTATTAGGTGACGTGGTCTGTGGAGGTTTTGCCGCTCCATTGAACTATGCAGATTATTGTGTTATTATTACAGATAATGGATTCGATGCATTATTTGCAGCTAATCGTATTACTGCCTCTATAAGGGAAAAAGCTCGTACACATCCACTCCGATTAGCAGGCTTGGTGGGAAATCGTACATCTAGAAGAGATCTTATAAATAAATATGTAGAAGCCTGTCCAATGCCCGTAATAGAAGTATTACCTATTATTGAGGATATCCGAGTTTCCAGAGTAAAGGGTAAAACCTTATTTGAAATGGTTGGATCTGAACCATCCCTTAACTATGTTTGTAATTATTATCTAGGCATAGCAGATCAAATATTGTCCCAACCAGAAGGTATTGTCCCAAAAGAGATTCCAGATCGGGAATTATTCAGTTTACTCTCTGATCTTTATCTAAATCCCATTGGTGGTGGGGGACAGAAAAAAAATAATAAGGAAAATTTACTTGGGTTTACGAGGATTTAGAATCAACAATTTCTCCACTTCTCCACAATTTGTTGTCAATTTGTTGACAATTTTATTATTTCTTGTTATCATTCTTTTGTGTTACTAGTATTTTTATTCATTATTTCTTTTCCTTATTTATCCTTAGCCTTTTATTCCCTCCCTATTATGTCGACAAAAATTGTTGAAACTATAACGCTTGAATGTGAAACGGGCAATTATCACAGCTTTTGTCCTATTAGCTGTGTATCCTGGTTGTATCAAAAGATTGAAGACAGTTTCTTTTTGGTAGTGGGCACAAAAACATGTGGTTATTTTCTCCAAAATGCACTTGGAGTTATGATTTTTGCAGAACCCCGCTATGCAATGGCAGAATTAGAAGAAGGAGATATATCGGCCCATTTGAACGATTATGAGGAATTGAAAACGCTTTGTATTCGGATAAGAAAAGATAGAGACCCCAGCGTCATCATATGGATAGGCACCTGTACTACAGAAATAATAAAAATGGATTTGGAAGGTATGGCACCCAAATTGGAATATGAAATTGGAGTACCAATTCTAGTGGCAAGAGCAAATGGACTGGATTATGCTTTTACTCAGGGGGAAGATACTGTCTTAGCTGTAATGGCACATCGTTGTCCAGACCAAGAATTCCCCATTGGTGAATCAAAAGAAACTAAAACAAAATTATTCCCTTTTCCTCTTCTGAAGGAAAAGAATTTGGTGGAATATGCAAATCATCCTCCCTTAGTTATTTTTGGGTCTTTACCCTCGAATTTGGTTTCTCAACTTGATACAGAATTAAGACGCCAATTCATCAAGGTATCAGGTTGGTTGCCCGCTCAGAGATATGCCGATCTTCCATCACTGGGTGATGGAGTTTATGTTTGTGGGGTTAACCCATTTCTTAGTCGTACAGCAACAACTTTGATAAGACGAAAAAAATGCGAATTAATCGTAGCTCCTTTTCCTATTGGTCCGGACGGAACGCGTGCTTGGATCGAAAGGATTTGTCCTGTATTTGGTATTGAGGCCCAGAGTCTGGAGGAAAGAGAGGAACGGATATGGGAGAGTTTAAAAGATTATCTTGATTTGGTACGCGGAAAATCTGTCTTTTTCATGGGAGATAATCTAATAGAAATATCTATAGCCAGATTCTTAATCAGATGTGGTATGATCGTTTATGAAATTGGTATTCCATATATGGATAAACGGTATCAAGCTGCTGAATTAGCGCTATTACAAAATACATGTATAAGAATGTGTATGCCCATACCACGAATTGTAGAGAAACCAGACAATTCGAATCAGATACGACGTATGCGCGAGCTACAACCCGACTTAGCCATCACCGGAATGGCTCATGCTAACCCGTTAGGGGCGAGAGGAATTGGTACTAAATGGTCAGTTGAATTTACTTTTGCCCAGATTCATGGATTTGCCAATGCGAGAGATGTACTCGAATTGGTTACCCGACCTCTACGACGTAACGAAAATTTAGATAACTTGGATCGGACCACCCTGGTTCGAAAGAACAACGAGTTATATACCAGTACTCCTGTTAAATAAGATAACAGATAATATATATTAATAGCATATGCAATATCCAGATATTATAATATTTCTTATAAATCAATTATGTTAAATCGAATATTTCTTTATATAATATAAAAACTATTTCTATACTTAGAAATAATATATATGATAAAATCATAAATTTATCAAAATAATTCTTTGATCAAGATCAAAGGGAGTTTTAATATGATAAAAGTACTTGGTCTACTATTGGGTCCATTATCCTCATGGGTAGAAGTTTCAGGTCCGATCATCATATTTGGGCTATATTATGGATTTCTTGCTACATTGCCTTTTGGTCCCTCTAAAATCTATTCCACGAGATCCTTCCTTTTGGGAAAACCTGGCTATGGTATAATAGCCATAAGTGGTTCTATTACGGGACAATTAATAGGATTTTTGTCCATGTATTATTCGCCCATCTATGCAGCGCTGTGGAAACCTTATGCAATAACTTTATTAGTCGTACCATATATGTTCTTTCGTTTTTTCCAAATTATGGACAAACCTTCAAGTTCTGAATCTCCGCACCTCATGAATTCGATCAACAATCCAAAAGCTCTAAGTCTATTTATGGATGGTCTAATTCTTCAATTGTTGAATCCCATTCTTTTAGCAAATCCCGTATTAACAAGACTGGTGAACCTCTTTCTTTTTCGTTACAGCCCTAATATATCCTTTATGATAAGTGGTCTTTGCGGTTGGTTGGGCGGTCATATTCTATTAACAATTTTTATAAAATGGGTATCTTTCCGTATAGATCGTAATTCACTTATCGATAATACTTTATTAAGACGTTATATCAATCGAACCTTTAGTTTACTTATTCTTTGTTATTGTTCGTTCTATTTGGGTAGAGCCCCATTACCTTTTCTTAAAGGTAAAAATTATGAAGACAACAATGGCCGCTCTGTGACTATGGCTAGAGATGACCGCTCCGTGGCTATGGCTAGAAAAAACCGCTCTGTGGCTATAGATCCACAAAAACTTCAAGAACTTATAAAAGAAGAACTTTTATTCTTTTATAAGTTCTTCCGGCAGCAACCATGGCCCATTATGTGCTTTGATCATAATAGGGTTTATCAACCGATACGATATATTGGAAATAGCCCATTTACTCGCCTAGGTCCTGTGAGGACCGAAGTCTCTCAATATTTTTTTGGCGCATACTCAAGTGATGGAAAAAAAAGAATCTCTTTTACGTTTTTACCTAGTGTATTGGTCCTTGGGGAAAAGCTCGTCGGTGGATATAGAGATGTTTTATATACTTCTTGCTCATCTGAGGATCCTTATTATAGATGGAATCATACCATGAAAAGAAAAAGAGATTCTTTAGGGAATGAATTTTCGGATCGAGTGAAAGCTCTAAGCCATGGATCTCCCGCTGAAAATGTTATAGAAAGGAGAGTGAAATTCTCCAATTCTAAGGGGGATTCTTTTACTGAAATGTATGATCCATTCCTTAATGGGGCATTCCGTGGAACAATAAACCAATTTGAGTCCCCCCAAATGCTGAACGATTCGATCATTTCGAATCTTTCGGATTTCATAGAGATATTTATGAGAGACCCTAAAGAGGGATTCCCGAATGATCCACTTGGGTATGGGTACCATATCTCTTATCTTTGGCAGGAATTGGAACACGAAAGCTTTCCACTACCCTGGGAGCCCTTACCTACATATACTGTTCGTTCGCTTGTCCCGGTCACTATATCCTCTAATCCCGGAACTCCTCAACCCAAATATGCTTTAAATAGAGAGAATTTGAAAAATTTCTCTTATCTGATCCAGACCCCAGAAATCCATCCACCATATTGGTTGTGGTTAGCCTGGAGATCATCCATTATATATGTCCCAATGCAAGTAGCTAGATGTTATGGAGGGGGAGAGATCTACACAAGGTTTTTAGTTAATGCTTACGGCCGATTTGACCGTCTTATAAAACCTTCGTCCGCAGGTATCATAAAATTGGATGTGATTATTGGTCTGTTTAAGAAGGAATATCTTTTCGTTTACGAGAATTTGTGTTTCCTTTTCGAGTGTTTGGCGCAATATGAGTGGACAATACTACTAATATCTCGCGCGGGTATACCTCGGGATAAGCATTATTCAATGGAAAAGAAAGATTTTATTGCCCTTTACAGGGAAATACTATTAAATGAACCTCTCCAAATTAGAGAAATTCGGAAACATGTGCCTCGATGGTCATCTGGTTTGATGATAGGTGAATATGATGACGTAGACCCAGTTCTATTATCATCGAATAGGATTCTTTCAAGAAAGGTCAAAGATACAATGACCTTTGATATTGGGCAAAGACGAATAGGAGTAGTTCAAAACCGTTATTCTGCCGAGGCAGATTATCGTCGGAACTTAATCCAAGGATCCATACGTGCTAAAAGACGGAAAATTATGATATGGAAGAGGATACAACCGAATGTACATTCCCTTTTCTTTTTGAAAAGAAAAGAAATACCCGCTTATCCTAAAGATTATTATGACACGTCCGATTCTGGTAGAGTGGATAAGGAACAAATCGGGGAAGAAGTTAGGGAAAAAATCCAGAGAGTCGAAGATCCATTATCCCAGCAGACAATTGCTGAGTCCTTATGTTTAACGTGGCCAGAATTGCACTATTTCAGAGGTTTATTATTAATGGCTCAATCAAATATTAGAAAAAATATTATATTACCATCACTTATTATAGCCAAAAATATGGGTCGTATTTTATTATTTCAAGTCCCCGAATTTTACAAAGATTGGGAAGAAATGAGGAGAGAAATGCATGTCATATGTGCTTCTGATGGTACCGAATTGTCTGAAACAACATTCCCAGACAAATGGGAAACACAAGGTATGCAGATAAAGCTTCTATTTCCTTTTCGTTTGAAGCCTTGGCATAGATCCAAACCCCAATCTGCAAAAAGATTGCGTTGGAGTTATTTAACGACCTTTGGATTAGAAACTGACATACCTTTCGGTGATCCAACCTCAAAGCTAGGAATTTTTTCCAAATTTTTAAAACCCATCTTCAAAAAAGTGAAGAGACGATTGATGGGATCTACAGGAATAAGACGCGTTCCACGAGTTGGATATATAGACAAGAGTGAACTTAATGACCGGATACAAAATAAATTACTAAGTGAGACTACCCCTATGGGTAGTGCAAATGATTCATCCGAAGTTAATGATCAATTTGGATATGAAACCCAAACAATTAATGTTAAAGATCAAGATGATTGGACGACCACAATGAAAGAGCGGATCGAATCTATCGCGATCATAAATAGCTCTCCTATAACTGGAATGTCTCTGGTGGATTCAGAGATTCATACCGGATCGAAGGGAAGTTTTAACATATTGGGATCAACATTAAAAAAACGATTGGTTCAGATTCGGCGAATACCTGGTTTATTTCGAAATAAAAGTGTACAATTAATCCGAAAAAGGTTCTATTCAATGAAATTTTTTATCAAAAGAATGGACCGAAGAATGGACCGAGATCTCTTACCAAGTTTTATTAATTTCATTGCGTCAAATATCAAATTTTGGATTCAATCCGCTTGGATTCGATCCACGAGGAATATAACAACAATTTACGGACGAATATTCATTATCAATAAAGATATTTCAAGAATCAATAGAGGTAAAATTACCAACTACTATTCAATCAACGAAAAAATACAAGATTTTGAAATTCGTCCTGATCGAAACATGTTCTCAATGTCCCAAGCATATATATTTCACAAGATATGGCAGATAAGGGCATTAGATATACAAAGAATATTGGATCACGAAAAACCACAAGATCTGAAAGAGAATGACTGGAAACAATGGTTGAGATGTTTTGACCGGTACAATTTATCCCCACAGATATGGTCTAGGATAAACCCAAATAAATGTAGAAATATAGTAAATAAGCAATGTACGTGTTATGAAGAACGATTCGTTCCTTATGAACAACAAGAAGATTCTATATTTGCGACTGTGATGGAACCTTTTTTGGGACTACTTCGGAAAATGAACAAACGTTACAGATACGATCTCTTATCATATAGTTATCTCAATTCTACAAAAGATTTGGATATTCTCAATTTGACAGATATTCCCGAACCACCAGTACAACCTGCTATACCAGATGAGCGGGATATTACCGATCGTGAAGGAATTCTCAAGGAAAAGTTTATTAATGATATTATCGAGGAGGATTGGAAGGGTACCGATTTCAATATCGTGAATGGTTCTCGTTCTACTGTTGATATTTACGATGCTATACGTTCTTGTGATTACGATCATACAACAAGTATTGACAGGCAAAAGAAAAAGACTGATCTTATTACGAATCAGCAGGGGATTGACGAGACGCGAAGAGAAAATGTTGGCATTATGGATTCTCCGAAAATCGAGAAGAGAATATCCCAATTAGATCTCAATTTCTGGTTATTCCCGGAACTTTCGGGAATAAAGAACATATATTATGAAACTAAATCGAAATTCATACCAGGAAATTCACTTTTACGGGAAGAACGAGAGCGGAAAAAGATAGAGGAAGAAGAACGGAAGGAAACAACAAATGTTCTAGAACAAATAATAGGTATTAGATCAAATGTTAAGAACAAACAAGTAGAAGATGGTCAAGATAAAAATGGTCAAGTAGAAGATGGTCAAGTAGAAGATCAACAAACTGATGGAAAGAAAAAAACTAATAAAGGTCTTTTTCAATGCAAAGTAGTAGACGTTCTAGGGAAAAAACGTTTCTTCTATCTGGCGAATATTTGCAGGGTTATGTCCGGAATGAAGGATCCGGGAACATATCTTCGGATCCAAGAGAGAAATATTGACCTGAGTCTAATGGCCTTTTGCATTGCTATTCAGAAGAATAGCAGTGCAAATAAAATATCGAAAGAACTTGCTCTTCAGAGGAATGTTCGGGGAAAGGTACGCAATGACAATGAAATAAGGGAAGATAAAAAAATAATGGTCTTCCAACCATATCGTTTATCAAGCATAGTGGATGACCAATTCCTGATGTATAAAATCGTAAGTATTTCATTGAAGTTTAAAAAAAGAGCCGGAGAATGGATAGATGGAGATTTTTATGATGGATCTGTGCAACGCGGGAAAATTCTGGGGGATGAAAAAAATATTTTTAGTTCCCTCAATTTAGAAGATATTTTGCTTCCAAAACGTCGTAGAGAATTTCGAATCTTGAATCGGTTTGATCTGGAGAACGATCATGTAGGATTTTCCAATGGAAAAGACATACAAAATGATGAAGAACTCATGGGAAGAGACCAACATCTTAGCGTAGATACAACACAAATAATTAAACGTTTTCTTTGGCCTAGTTATCGATTAGAGGATATTATTTGCATGAATAGATATTGGTTCAATACAAATGATGGGAGTCGATCCGCGATGTTGAGAATACGTATGTATCCCCTAACTGTCAATTGATAAATTTTTTGCTTCAATTCCGTTTTCGTAAAAAAAAAGAATGGATTGATTCAATGGAGTTTCAGGATATGGCAAAAATTGAACCAATCTGTTCGTTCTGTTTCATCAATGTGAAAAGATTCTACATCTCGTATCATATTTTGCCATAGGTTAAAACCAGATGTTCCTCCAAGAAGATAGGAAGAATCCGACCATTTTTTCTTAAATGGTCGGACGGAACGAATCAGAATTATTATATGAACCATGAAAAAGAATGGATCTAATTCTTTTTTCTGACTCGAAAAAAAATTAAGCCCTGGAAAAATTTGTTTTTTTTTATGATCCATAATTTGTCCATTAGTTCATCTCTGATTCCCGATAAACAGAGAGGATCTGTTGAATCTCAGGTATTTTATTTAACCAATCGGGTCCTAAGACTTACCCAGCATCTGCAATTGCACGGAAGAGACTATTCATCCCAAAGGGGTTTGTGGAAAATTTTGAGCAAACGTAAGCAACTTCTGGTTTATCTATCCAAGAGGGATAAACTTCGTTACGATGATTTAATTGGTCAATTGGGTATCCGTGGGCTAAAAACCCGTTAATTTCGAAGTTTTCAATTCCAATCCAATTTTTAGAGATCCAGGATCCAGTCGTTCTTTTTTCTTTTTATTTTTCTCATTTAGAAAACGAATCGAAGAGGGGTTACACATGATCATGCTTGCTGAAAGACCCCCTGATGGTAAGTATGGGTCCTCATTATCCATCGATACACGTTGTTCTTCGACTTATTGCTAGATGGTAAAGATTTTATTGGCTGTGAACCTCTATCCCATTGCGTTACATAGGGGGGTAGGAAGCAAATTGTTTAGAACCGAACAATATCTCCCCTATGTAACGCAATGGGATTATTGCGCTACTATGTTCGCAGAGGCAATAAAGGTAAATGCGCCGAAAAGATCGATCGGGAAATATGTATCCCAAAGGGCTAGCTATAGCAGAGTGATTATGCTAAAGTTGGGTCGTATAGTTTTTTTTTATAGCCTGGTTTTTTTCATGGCGAATATCGATGCTCAAACTTTTTATTCTTATATTTAAAACTCCATTCTCTTCTATTTTTGGAGATAGGGACATGATATATGATCTATTTCTGCTACAGGTATGCGAATGATGCATAATCATTATATCACATGAATCGTTTACCTATGACTATTAAATCTCCCTATAAAAAACGGATCTCCCATCCTCGATTTCGTGGATGAATACACTTCGGATTCTTTCAAAGTATTGCTTGTGGAGTATGCGTTTATGCCTGATTAATCCACCCGTTGTTGATTGGAAAAACGAACGATTGGTAATTTATAGTATTTATTCTGGAATTTGCATCTTTCGTGGAAATTGTGTTGAGTATTGTTCATCAAATTTTCTTTTTATGATTGAAGAATATGAACTCCCGACCTATGTATGATCGTCATGAATGAAATTATGATTATATTGCTCCGGGACGTTTACCCATATCGGTGATCGAAGATTCGAGAATTAAAACAATTCAAAGTTTAACTTGTCTGTCCGAAGGAACTATGGACGAACATTCTGACCGATTAAATAATTTCTACCAATTCTTCAGATTCAGTTTGGATTCGATCAGAGAGGACTGATGGGTCGAGACCATACCTTTTTTCCGGATGGATCATAAATAAGGATCAGGATATTTATAATTTGATTAAGAATGTCACATGTATTATTGATCAGAGTCTATTATCAACCAACGGAATTATAGACCAGTTCATGTAATTCCCAGATCCATTGAAATACAAATATTTCAATCCGATTAGGTATGTGGATAAGGTCACTTTTTTTTTTAGTGAATGCGATCATGAGTCAGAATATTGGAAATTCTCGCGCACATAATGAATCCACCTGGATATCTTTTTCGTCTAATAAGTATGATGAGAAGTATAATTCTATTCCTGATCTTATAATAGAAGATCATTAGATAATGGAAAATAAAAAACTAAATATAACTTTTGTATCTGAGAAGATAAAGGTATAAGGGGTTGATCTATTATGCTCGAGCATACACTTATTCGAGTTCGAGGTGCTTTCTTCATTATCTATTGGTATTACGAGTCGAAACATGGTTAGAGCACTTATGTGTCGCCAATACTGCATACGGTCGATTCAAATTCAGTAGCATATTCGGATTATCTTAAAATATAGCCGGCCAGGGGCATCTTATCGATCTTTGTTATAGCTATTGTAGACGCTGAAACAGCTATTTTATAAGCTACTGACATCGTATCATATAATCAATTCGTATCGATCAATTTCATTTGTCGAAATGGTGATGAAGTATCGTATATCGGTATATCTATACCTTATCAAAAAATAAGGTATATCTCAGAAGATATATCTATTCTATATGACCAGAATCTATCAAAATCTCTATAGTATTACGGTCGATCAAAAACATGATTGATCCATATAAAAATCATTAGGAAAATTACCTGTCATGATTGGACCATATTCGGGGTGATCTGGGGGGATCGAAATGATCCAAAAAATACAGATCGGTTCCAAATATAATGGAGATTACAATTATTGATTCGTTTTATATTCATAATATCCCGTTATTAGCCATCTTTATTGGGCATATATTAGAAGATTTGGCTATATATGATCTTATCAAATTAAAACTTTTTACTAACTAATGGAGATCCAATGGCACATTCGGTCAAAATTTATGATACATGTATTGGTTGTACCCAATGCGTACGAGCTTGTCCCACAGATGTATTGGAAATGATACCTTGGGAAGGATGTAAAGCTAAGCAAATTGCTTCTGCTCCAAGAACAGAAGACTGCGTAGGTTGTAAGCGGTGTGAATCCGCTTGTCCAACAGATTTCTTGAGTGTACGTGTTTATTTATGGCATGAGACAACGCGCAGTATGGGTCTAGCTTACTGATCAATATGCACAATAAAAAAGGTTAAATCCATTTCATATTAATATTTTTTTTTATCCACTGATAAAAACCCATACTTGATCCAAGATCTCAAGTATGGGTTTTTATCAGTGGAGATGCAAAGTATCTTCTATAATGAGCGAATTACCTTGGCTCGCTCAACTATAATTGTTGGTTTGCCTATATCTGGGGTTCCTTAGTCCCATTATTTCCCACCCATAGAAGGAGGGAATGATCTGATTCGATGGTATACTCTAGGTATTTGTTTACTCTAACTCCTTTTCATTATATATACATTCCGTCCATTACCATTTCCAATTTGATAAATTATTGATCCAATTGAAAGAATAAAGAGTATAACTGGACTTATTGATTTTCATTGGAGAATGGGAATTGACGGATTTTCCATCGGACCTATTTGACAGGATTTGTTACCACTTTGGCCATTTCAGTTGCTTGGCCAATTACTCAAAATCCTCGATTGTTGCATTTACTGATGTTAGCAATATACAGTAGCCAATTATCCTCGGTATATTATACCTTTATTTCCTATGCGGGAACTGGAATAAATTTTCGTTCACCCACTTCTATCCGTACGGAGGGAGGGGGGGGGAAAGACGTTTCTATTTGGCCACAATACACTGCGAGTAATTCTATCTTTCCGCTAATCGGAGCTTTAAGTATAGGTCTCTAGAGATCTGATAGACCAACATTAGGTTCAGGAATATTGGATAATAAATAGTATTCTATTTAGGGTTCTTCATCGCTTATACAATGAAATCGCCAATTTTTTCACATACCCGGTTACCCTACATGGGTAAGCGCATTATTATAGTACATGTATGCTTCAGTAGCCGGAGTTCCATTGAAAAAAGGGAATGGGTTAATTCAAACATGGAATTGCTACCTCATACTCATTTTATATTTCTTTTCGCTGTGGTTGGTAATGATAGGAATGGTTCAAATCGTCTTTCTTTTATTTGAATCTATTTTATTTGAATCTAATATAGTTCAAGTTATTTCAAGTAGTGATTCCATCATTCTATAATCACTACTTGAAATAACTTGTACCAGTTATTGATGTCACTTATCAATCACATAAAAGAACTGGATCGAATCTATCCTTCCTTTTCCTTCCAGGAATTCGGTCCATTTATGGTTCCAACCATCCATAGCTGTGTAACCCTATTCCTAATAGATTGACCCCCAAATAACGGATCCAAACTATAAAAAATCCTAAAGAAGCCACAATTGCCGGTTCCTCACCCTGCCAACCCTTATTCATTCTAGTATGCAGATAGATTGCGAATATGGTCCAAGTAATTAATGCCCAAGTCTCTTTTGGATCCCAGCTCCAATAAGATCCCCATGCTTCATTGGCCCATATTGCTCCAGAAAGAGTACCTATGGTTGAAAGAGAAAAACCGAGACCAATCGCACGATAACTCCAATGATCTAATTGTTTAATCAATTGACATTTACGATAATTCGTTGATGAAAAATAAACAGTGTATTGCAAATCACTTTTTTGCTTTTCATGTGAATAAAAATTTTCATTGGGAAGAATGGCTCGGGAAAATAAATTGTCCATCGCACCAAAAATAACCTGTCTATTTACTCCGGACATAATCACTAGAAGAGCTATGGATGCTAGGGATCCACATAAAAGGGTTGCATAGCTGAACAATATCATACTTACATGCATCATTGACCAATGAGATTGTAGCGCGGGTACTAACATTCCGGATCGTTGCATTTCCTCCGGAAGACCTAAAGTAGCAAACCCATGAGTTAACATAGCACTTGGCGCGGTGATTGCACCTAACCACCGATCATCTCGACTCCGTACTTCTAGAAGTATATGGAACACGGATGAACTCCAGGAAAGGAACATGAATGATTCATACAAATTACTCAACGGTAAATGTCCTGAATAAAGCCAACGATTAATTAATAATCCCGTTGTACAAAGAAAAGTAACTATCATGCCCTTTCCTCCCGAACTACTTAGTCCTTCAATTCGATAAACTAAGGTTCCCCAATAAATGAGAGTGACAACCAAAATGAGAGAAAAAGAGATGTGAGCCAATATATGTTCTAAAGTTATGAATATCATAATAAACTCATTTATTCGTTTTATTCCCGAATGAGATCTATGATGGAAAGATAGGATTGATCCATCACAATGAAAATAGATTGAACATATATTGTTACATAGGAAGAAGTGATTGATGAGATCTTCTTGGAAAAATACCGCCACTCGGATTTGAACCGAGATGCTCTCGCACTGCTTCCTAAGAGCAGCGTGTCTACCAATTTCACCATGGCGGCTTCGTAGGGACCATACTAGCTTATTTACACCAGATCGTCAATGTTATGGAACGTGTCTAGCAGAGGGAGTGATCTGTGAATATAATATAAGTCCAAATAAGATCTAAGTTCGGGCATTAACATTTGAATCAATTTTATGTTGGTTGATAGTTATAACGGAGCATGGCGCAGCTTGGTAGCGCGCCATCTTGGGGTGATGGAGGTCGTGGGTTCAGATCCCGCTGTTCCGAAAGAGAATTGGAAATAGTCACATGCGTTATCGTACAAAGAATATATGTAAATTTTCGCTTATTTCGCTTACGATGGGAAGAATCGGAACAGCTAGATTCCAAACAATAAATGGTTATACCATCACTTTATAATTTTTTTGATTGGATGGTTTGATTATATACATATCTAGAACGAAACTATGTTTCTGATCCATGATCTCCCATATGATTATTATTTAGACTTTCCAATTTTAGGGGAGACATCCAAATATATTTATAGCTCCCAATAATATTACATACAGGCTAATATTACCATATATAAGCTGTTAATGAATGAATTGATCCTATTTTGAGCTACTAAGATGTAGAAGGGGGTTTCATCAATAGGATCAAATTGCACTAGATTAGTCAGCTCTTTTTATGTATCTCTGTCACAATGGTTTGGGCATTACGCATTATAAATGGTAGAGATACGAAGAAAGATGATTACTTTTAGTTCTCCTAAAGGATTGAGCACTTCTTTTTATCCAACCATAAAGGAGGGAAAAAATGGGACCCAATAGGGGGATGAATCATTGGGAGGAGCAGAAACAGAAGAAGAATGAATCAAGATATCTGAAACTATAGTAATTATTCGCCATAAAGCAATAACGCGCATCTATTACGAAATGCACGAGCAATTCCATAATGAAATAATATCATCCCCATGCGTGATTCCATAGGTTCTCTTTATTTATAAATAATAATAAATTAATCCTAGTTTTGGATCGGAATGGATGGATTGGGATGTTGATAAGATTATGCTACATTTTCGGTAGCATAATGGTAATGCTGAAGTTCATTCGGGATCCTTAAAAAAAAAAAGGATTAACTCTAATCCCTTTCTAGTGGGAAGGCAGAATGGATAGAAGAATGGTTTATAAATTCATCATTTATCCAGATTGGCTGAAGGAAAGTACTGTAGTGGAACTAATTAATGACCGTGTCCTTTTCGTACGACCACCCTTGGGAGTACCCGAATAAAATGATTTTGCATCACTGTTCTCCAGGGTCCTGGAGGGTGGTGTCGTATATTCGCTCGTGTTGTGCTACGGGTCATCCAAATCAATTGCTGTCAATTTTGATTCGGATGATCCAGAGGAATCATCATTGACTATGCAATAAAAACTTTTCGAATGACCGGTGGAGATAGATTTAGCTAAAGAAAAAGCTTTTATTGCGGCCCGATATGCTTTTCCCTTCCGAACATTTTTACGAATTTTTTTTTTTGATCTAGAAGTACGCTTTTTTGGAACTGCCATAAGGAACAATGGGGTTAATTCATATATTGTGATGTGAAAGACATCTTATGTATTTCATTTATTCATTTCTCTCGTAGATAGATAACTCTGCATATTCTTTATCTAAATATGCTGCAAATTGAATCAATCCATTCTCTCGACAAAAACGTTAAAATAATAATGGAATCTACCAATTTAAATTGAAAGGTCAATTTTCATGATATATTTTCATATATTTTATATGATATATTCATATAACGATCGATCTTCAAATTGATATCTTTCTCATCATTTTCCGAATGAGTTTCGCTCGGTCCTTGATTCTTCGAGATAATCTCATCCTTCTTGTTCGTGTTCTTGCCATATCCTGAATTTAAACTAATGGGATCAAAATCCCGATTGTAATATCTTTTCAATTGGAAAGATAGTAAAAGATGCGGAAATCTCAACCAATTTTGAGTGAAAGGCTTTAAATATTCTTCCGGTGTTTCATTTCCAAGTTCCATAAAGTTATGGATAGGAAAGAGTTTAATCAAATAGAAATTTTTTCTATCAATCATACTACTTTGATGATTGAAGCGATATATGAGGATCGATAATGTAAGTACTACTATACCTTTTACCAAAAAATATGGAAGGGCTTACATTAGGTTTAGGGATAATCAGGCTCGAACTGATGACTTCCACCATGTCAAGGTGACACTCTACCGCTGAGTTATATCCCTTCCCTACTCTCATCTGGAAGGAGAACTGACTTATGAATAATAACTTACCAAAGGGTCGAGAGACTCAACACAACTATCCCACTATTTTATCTCGAACAACTTGAAGCCAGACCTTCCTTCTTTTCACACTACTACGAAAAAAAAATTGGAGCCTATTCTGAGTGAATCCTGTCGAAAGTAGTATTTCCTACTGATTCGAATCATAACATATGGTCCCGTAAAATCAGTAATATTTTACCTATCTTGATCAAGCAAGTTTTACATGAACTTGAATCAGCATGTTTGATCCGATCTAGCACTAGTGCGTACGGAAAGAACTCAATATTGTTTGGAAGAACAAGGAGAACAAGATCGAGTCAAGATTATACAGAGATGATACGGATCAAATTGTTCTTCTTGCACCAAGGAGAAGACCCTATGCAACCGTTAACTACTTTATAGAAATAAAGTGAAATCCTACCGGAACAGAATTTGTAACTAGCACTGCTATCCTCTCGTCTAGCGAGCAAATATTTACCCCCGTGGATGGAAATACTTCTTGATCTGGATCGATGTAAGAGTACAACTACATTTCCAAAATCCATGTTGTCTATTCGGAACAGGTTGACCCCTTCGCTCTCTCGTGGTACAATCCTCTTCCCGCTGAGCCCTCACTTTTCCACCGGTCCACAGAAACAAGATATAGGACTGATGCCGTTCATCAGTTCATCAGATCAGATCAAAAATCACTTTCTTTTCCGTATACTCTCCCTTGTATCGGTTGCTATTCGTGTGGACTTACGCAGTCGATCAGATCATATCTCAGATAGATATGGATATATATCTCCCTCAACATAGGTCATCGAAATTATCTTGGACAACCCCAACAAAAGCACGAAAGCCAGGATCTTTCATTAAATTGATTCCTGTTCAAATTCGAACAGTGTATAACCACATGGATAAGCTCACATTAACCCGTCAATTTCGAATCCAATTTGTGATTTGGAGGAATGATATATCGAGATATCAAGAAGGAATTAGCATGTAATAATGTCGATTCATACAAAAAGAGTATTTCTTCAGGCACTGTACTTATAGGATGGGAATAGAGAAGGAAGAGGGAATCCCGAAGATTTTGCATAATATTTTTGACCGAAAAGGACAAATAGGATTCATTAGTGTTTGGTTAGAATACGAAAATGTGTTTGACTTAATTGGTTCCAGTTACTCTTTGAGACATAATGTATAAAGGAAGGGAATATTAATATTATCGAACAACGAGAATATTAATATTTATCTTACTTCGAAACAAAAAAAAAATTGAACGAGAAGCCGTATGAGGTGCAAATCTCATGTACGGTTTTGTAGAGTGACAGTGAAGAAAACTTATCTGTCAACTTTTCCACTATCACCCCCAAAAAACCAAACTCTGCCTTACGTAAAGTTGCCAGAGTACGATTAACCTCTGGATTTGAAATCACTGCTTATATACCTGGTATTGACCATAATTTACAAGAACATTCTGTAGTATTAGTAAGAGGAGGAAGGGTTAAAGATTTACCCGGTGTGAGATATCACATTGTTCGAGGAACCCTAGATGCTGCCGAAGTAAAAGATCGTCAACAAGGGCGTTCTAGTGCGTTGTATATTCTTACTTATCTAATACTTGTATCATTTCATGATGATGCCATGTGAATTGCTAGGAACATGTTAAGTATATAGCTAACCTAATAACGAACGTTTTGTAAGGGGACTAGAGCAGGCTACCGTGAAAAAAAAAACACGATCTTATTTTTCATTGGAACTATTATATGTCCAAGGTTCAATATCGAAATCATTTTCGAAGTTTTCCCTGATTGTTTCAACAGAAAATTAAAAAATACCTTGACCTTATTAGAACGGGTTCAAGTCAAATAGCAATGATTTGAAACACTTTTTTATACACTATTTTGTAAACCTAAGGACTTGATCGTATAGATATGTAAAATACAGGATTTCCAATCATAGCAAAAGAAAGAAAGGGAACGGATACTCAATTGAGAGTGAGTAAACAGAATTATATGCATAAAGAATATATCTCATCTATGCAGATATAATAATGTGGAAAGCCGTATTCGACGAAAGTCGTATGTACGGTTTGGAGGGAGATCTTTCATACCTTTAGAGATCCACCCTACAATATGGAGTAAAAAAGCAAAAATAAATGATTTTCAGCCTTTATGAAATAGATTCTTGAACCTTTTTCACACTCATGTCACGGCGAAGTACTGCAGAAAAAAAAACTGCAAAATCCGATCCTATTTATCATAATCGATTAGTTAACATGGTGGTTAACCGTATTCTTAAAAACGGAAAAAAATCATTGGCTTATCGAATTCTTTATCGAGCCATCAAAAAGATTCAACAAAAGACGGATAAAAATCCACTATCTGTTCTACGCCAAGCAATACGTAGAGTAACTCCCAATGTAACAGTAAAAGCAAGACGTGTGGGTGGATCGACTTATCGAGTTCCCACTGAGATAAGATCAACCCAAGGAAAAGTACTTGCCATTCGTTGGTTATTAGGGGCATCTCGAAAACGTCCGGGTCGAAATATGAATTTCAAATTGAGTCACGAATTAATGGATGCTGCTAGAGGGAATGGCAATGCTATACGCAAAAAGGAAGAGACTCATAGAATGGCAGAAGCCAATAGAGCTTTTGCACATTTTCGTTAACTCATAAACAGGATCGAGATCTACCTATCTATATAGTGGATTTATATATTCTGATAAATTAGAAATTGATTCCCGTTCAGATCGGACAATATGTTTATCGGAACAAAAGATAAAAAATAAAAAGAAAAAAGCATAAATCATAGATAGATCTAAGTCCTCTTGGGAAGGCTTCCTTAAGGAAAAAGGAGATAGATTATGGAGGAATATTCGATCCTATTCATGAGATTATGTAAATCTCCTAAACTTGGAAGTTAGAAACTTTTTCTACTCTTTCGGAGATTGAAATAAATTACTAATTCATGATCTGACATGTACAAAGTGAAAACTTCATTTTAATTATACCCTGAGATCGTTTGAAAGAGTTTCATTTGCTTTTCTTCCATTCTGGTTTATGGTCTTTCTGGCTATATGGTCTATCCAGGGGAAAGATTTAGCTTCAAGAAATAGTAAATGATCTCATAGATACACAAATGTATAACTCTCCAGGAATTTGGATTGTGCTTATATCCATAACTGTAGGAATTGGGTCCGACCTTTACTTTTTCCAGTCTCTTTTCATCAATGGACCCCTTATGAAGGGAAGAAGTGCGATTAATTTTACAAATTATTACCTCTCTAATAAAATAGATTGAATAGATATCTATCTTTCTTTTTTATAAATGTTTCTATGGACATGTGGAAAAGAGAAAGAAAAGGACTGTTACCCCTACCTCCACTCGGACCAAGACATCACTTTTACCGAAAAAAGTTAAAGTTTTTGAAAATATTTTTTGTTTTGTACCATATTCAATTCTTTAGGTTTCTATTGAATTGAAAAAGAAAGGATGTTCATTCAGTCGTCTTGTTTTATAGGAAATCTCCTCCAGATAAAAAAAATTTTATGATGAACCTATATGACCAATCGTATATCAATACTCGAATACGCTATCTCTAACATATGTTCATTCATAGATCAGGATATTTTTCATATATATATATGAATGGAATAGAATTTCCTTTTGGGATGCCTTGATGGTGAAATGGTAGACACGCGAGACTCAAAATCTCGTGCTTAAGAGCGTGGAGGTTCGAGTCCTCTTCAAGGCATAATATTGCTCATGCTTATTGAATGAGCAATATTATGGCAAATCTCGTAGAGTATCTCAATAGATTGAGATAGATTCTCTGTTGATACGAGGTATTCCGACGATCGATTACCTACAAGTTAACGCTGTTGGAATAGGACAGTGGATCACAGGTAGGATCAGATCTTCTCTACCTAATGAGGAGTCCATTCCGAATACACCCTCGTATTATGAGGTATATTTCATTAAGGACACAGATTGAGAAGATCGATACATAGATTGACCAGATACCACCTCTATCAAGATCTTGCAATATACGGGAGTTACGACCGAACCTCACCAACTATATCCATGTCGGATCCTGTGACTCTATCCTTTCCTCTCTTCAAGTGGAAAAAAAATAATGCTAGAACCGAAATCGAGGAAATAAGGAGTAAGCATAGTCTAGTTAACTTAATGAGATATTATTAGACTATGCTTACTCTTACATGGTCGAGATCTCGGAGTGAGGAACCTCAAATTAAAGATCTATCAAGTCTTTATAGGATCTTAAATTGGAGCATATGTAGAACCTCTCATTGATTCCCACGACCCTACTGCCCGGTCAATTTTCTTTTACTTCATTCCATATTCTCCCAGCTGATATCAAATCTTAATCCTGTTGTATGAATTGAGTGTTCAATTTCATTGGGAAAAAGCCATTTATTCTCCAACAATGTCTTTGTAATTTGATCCAATAACATTCTGTTAGATAGGAACAGATTTGATAAATATTGATAACTCTCGAATAGAGTATTATAAAGAAAAGATTCATTAGATAATAACCTATTGGTTCCGAGCCATCTTTGGCGATGAATTAACGATTGGAAGCGGTCAACCCTTTCTCTCGAATTTTCGGTCAACCAACGGTTATATGAATATATAGGAAAATATGGCTGCATACGTTCCAATTGGATACCAATCGCTTGAATGCGTTTGAAATGCTCGATATGTCTATGTCTAAGAGACAATGGTTTCCACCAATTCATGACCAAAACCGAATTGATCGTGGATTTTGAATCATATCTACGAAAAAAACTTTGGATACTTTTTTTAGGGAAAAAATCAGGTTGTGCTATTAATCTTCTTGCACCATAAGTAATATAAAGCCTTTTCAGCAGTTCTTCATTTGCGAAAAATTCTCGGCGTGAAAACACAGGGCGCTGCTCTTGAAATAGGAAGGAATCCCAAAGAAATCGTCTTCCTATAAAGAACAGTGGTTTCTTAGAGTATTTATATTGCTTCGGATATTGTATAGGAAATAGAGATCTGTCCATCTGCCGTTTTCTTAACGATCCGAACTGATACGAAGATCCCAATGAATTGGGTGTTTTTATATGATCGAATCTATTACTGCGAAGAAAACTAAGACGCCAGATCCTAGGAGTCCAAACTACATTCTTTATTAATTCTTCATCCATATCCCTTTGTTTTGCGCCGGGAGTAAACTTCAATTCATATTCTTTCATAAATCGTATCAGATCTAGATTATCTCTCATTTTGAGTTGAGGAGCAAATGTGATCTGATCCTTATCGGACTTACCCCGACATATTCCTAACCTAGAAAATGGAAACTCCACCAGAATACTTTCTAAAAGACTAGAAGCTATATCAAGATCATGCTCAGCTAATTTATCGAAAGGAATCCAATTCTCTCTATTTCGTTCTGATATAGACCAAGAATCTCGAGCCGCTGATCCGGCCAAGCAACCCAAAATATGGGGAAGTATTGTCAATTCCTTCATAGTTGTTTCGGCAATCGAAGGTTCTAAATACCATTCGGACAAATAACAAAACCTTTTCTTCCATAATTCCTTTTTTGTAGATAGAGGATTCATGGGAGAATTTCTTCTAAGCGTATTTTGTATAAAAGCCTTTCCTACTTTGTAGATAATTCTTTCGTCATTTTGACTGGATCCAACCTGATTATCCATAGATTGTAAATGAAAAATTTGCCTATAAATAGCGGATCGAATTGTATTAGTGTCTATAACTGATTTATTTCGGGTAATACTAAGTATTAAGGCTTCATCGGCCAGTGCTGCTAGATCTCGTGCAGCATAATCTATGGTTATAGATCCAAATTCATCGGGAAATTTTCCCGAGTATAATCCTTTGCTACATAAAAGAATAGGAAATTCCCTTTGTCGTTGTGGGATAACAAGCATTCGAATATTGATCGATCTATCTAATCGATTTGGAGCTATTAGAGCTGGATCCACTCTTTGGGGGATATGAGTCGAAGCAATAACAAGAATATTTCTCATAGAATCTTTTTCACCATCTCTAAATCTAAAGAGATTGTTCATTAATACACTAAGGAACAAGTCAGTGAAGCCAAAACCAAATAAATAGTTAGTTGCGTCATTTAAATTCAGTTCATGAATGTTTGGAATCCATATTATGCAAGGAGACATGCTTTTCGCCAATTCTAAGGTAATATGGAAATCTTCCATTTTGTCTTTCACAAAAGGATCAAACTCAGTAGGAATACGTTCAACAGGGTAATCTAAATACTCACCATACCAGAGCTTCTTCAGAGATATTCTTATTAAAGGAACATATGAGTCTGCTGCTAGACTTTTGACCAAATAGGATCGGCCAGTTCCCATAGGACCTATCAGTAAAATCCCTTTGGAAAGTAATGATCCTGAGTGGAGTGAGAAAGGTTTTCCATGAAATGTGGGGTTGGTTTGACACAATATTTGTGAAGAGGTAATCTTCTGACAAAAAGCAAGGAATACCCATCTTTCTGCTAAACAAAATGGATTGAACCCGTAATTAATTAGACCTTTTTGATAAGTGTAGGCCAAATATCGTAAGTGAATAAGCCCTGGCTGTCTAATGATTTGATCTCCAAATTCATTCTTGAATAAATTATGACTGTAAGTAAAAATTGATTCAAATTTAAAAAGGGTTTTTTCCGTCATTAGAAACTGAACTAGTAAGTTCATCTCTTTTTCGGAGATATCCATACTAGAGCACAATCCGTTCAACTCTCTTATTATAGTTATAAGCAATTTTATATTTCTATTCTTCGTCTTCCTCTTCGTCTTCGTCTTCCTCTTCATAGAAAAAAAACTATTAATAATCTGTGGAAGAGAACTGGATCTGTCTATTGTATAATAGAGAAAGCTATTAGGCACGGGAGGATTAATCATTTTTTGCAACTCTATCACGTATGATGGATGCTTTAAATACTTGATGAGTTCAAAGTATCTCTTTATATTGATAAAGGTGAAAGAAATAACTTTAAAATATTGAAGAATAGAATACCCAAGAACGAAAAAAGGGATAAGAATCCCATATTTATACCCCCGAGCATTTAGTAATCTCATATGTGCCCATATGAATGGAACTGATGACTTCTCTCGATCACTAGTTTCCTCTATTAAAAAATCCTTGCAGGAAGGGAAAAAATCCTTGCAGGAAGGGAAAAAATCCTTGAAATTATTACTTGGAAAAAAAAACTTATTAATAAGATTCGTTCTCAATTTACATTGTATAGGTTCCCATAATGGATGAGAAAGTTCCCACAATATATTCCGTTTAAGCAAAATATTATGCTTAATATTTTGCAAAATAGATACAAATGGATTACTGCCATGTAGTAATATCTCCGAAAGAGTATCTAAAAGCATATTTTCAATATATTTACACCATGCAGAGGTAAAAAACCAGGGCATATATGTTTTGAACAAATCCCATTTTGAAAAAATACTATCTATTTGAGAGATCCTATAAATATTCTGTTCCTCTTTAGATGAATTAGAAAGGGTACTCCTTCCATCTATGTCTTCGTTTACTATTTTGTTTTTTAAACATTCGGTTACAAACCAATCTTGAATACGAGGAAAAATTTCCTCGTTCTTATTGGAAAACATTTCGGATAGTAAATCATCTTGATAAGATCGAGTTTGAATAAGACCCACGTTTGAACTGAAACCCTTTTTAAAGCATTGATCAAAGTTGTTTTCTTCTGAATCGGATCTTTTAAAAAAAGGTTGGCAAAAAGTTTTTTCAAAATTGACTATTTGTTCTTTTGTTAAAGGCGTTGTAGAAATCTCTTCGATCGAAGAAAGATATCTCTTTTCACGAACGAATGGATTCAATCGAGTTAGTAAATTGAAGGATCTGTACAAATCATAGATTAATACAAACGTTTGGTCACCACTTCGTTTTCGTTTTAAATATTTAGGTAATAATATGTTAGATACTTGTGATTTGATGAATGAAATAGTCTCTTTTTCTGAGTGAACGGGTCCTATTTCACCAATGGGCAAGGAAGATAGATTGTTGTGGATGATCAAAAGATTGAATAATTGTCCATATGTAAAATTATTCCTTTTTATATAAAATCTTTTCATATCAGAAGGTAATCTATTCCTATAATTTGGCCGAGTATGATGCAAATAATCAAAAAATTGGAGCGTATTTGCTCCGTGAAAAGAAGCTATCAATGAGCTCTGATCAGATAGTTTCACAGGATTCAACCAATTGTCTCGATCGTTGGATATCGTCGAAAAATCAGTGTTATCGAATGATTCCATGCGATTATTTTCATTATCGAAAAAGTCAATAATCAATGGATTAATTGGTATCTTATTCGTAACAAATGGTGCAATTGTTCCTTCATCAATCAATAATTTCGATCTTTGTGAAAGATTATGGTCATACAAAAGAAAGGTTTTAAATTTTTTTAAACGAACGATTAGAGTACCAATTGGATCTAACAACTGATTTAATAGTCTATAATTCATACTTTGGAGCCCATGAAATGCAAAATCAAAAAACGAAATTAAAATATCGAACTTAGAATTTAAGTTCGAAATGATATCGAACTTCGAGTTTAAGATCTTTACAGTACTTTCAGAAAGGGATAAAAACACAGACCAACCAATTGAATCTCGATTAGTATTAGTACATAATTCAATTGGATCGAACACTATTTGAAAATAGTTTTTTTTAGAAAAAACCTGTTTCAAATATTTCATAAAGTATTCGGTCTGATTGGACCATTTGTACACATTCAAATTCCGATTGATATGTTTATCAATTCGAATAATAGAATGGTTGAACCATTCTCTCTTAATTTTTTTCCAACTTGATGAATGCCGGTCAATTGTATCTTTCGTTACATTATTTAAATTTTCATTTTCTATAAAATTTGTTCTAATTTGATCCTTTAAATTGCGACTGAGCCTATTTATAAAATAGAATCTATTTAATAAATTTTTCGAATACCTGTTGTCAATGTTATACTTAATTGATTCATACCAACCCAAAGCTTCAGTTCTATAATTGTTAAAGGGAGTTCCTATCTCCAAGCAATTTTTGGAATCGATTTGGCTCAATTGTTTGTCGATTATTTGATCTAAATAATCATCCGCTTTATCAATAATATTGAGTAGGACCCATAAAGATTGATTCTTCCATTTTTCTCTGTGATTGAAGATCCGATCCGATCTCAACGATCCATTCTTGTTGAGTTCATATAATGGATTCATTTTATAATAAATAAAAAATGAAATTTTATCATGAACCTGACTAGGCTTAGTTATTGATAGAGTGAATTGATCTGTCATTTCCAGACAATTTTTGTGCAATATGTATTTTCCTTTGCTTTGATCACAGAATGCAGAAAATAGATTCCAAGGCAGAGTAAAACTCCGCATAGCACAATTCAAGGAAGGATTTTCAATTTCAAAATATGTTTTGATCTTCCATAGATCAACTATCCTATTCATTAATGAATAGGATTTTGAATCCCTTAAATCTTGGGAAAAAACATTTTTTTTTATTTTAAATAACCTTTTGGATAAGTTGAAATCTTCAATGGGCTTTTTAGTAGCACTAGGACCACCCATACACGGTTCATCTATTGGCAATATGTAAAAAAAAGAATAGCGAATTGATTTTGTAAAATTTTCAATGAATCTTTTCCTCTCCAAAGGAAAGGAATTCTCTTCTGTATATCTTTGATCTTCTGTAAATAATTCTTTCGCCCAAGAGATTGGATAATCTTTTGATAAACACTTTGAGGACAAATCCGATTCTATTTTTGTTTGTTCTCTTTCAATAAAAGAAAGATCCCAAAGAATTGATCTTTTTCTTCGTTGCTCAATCTCCGTTTTATTCCTTGTGAATGGATCTTCACAAAGATATTTTTCAGGTTTCCAATACTCATTTTCGGTTGAATTAAGAGTTGAATCGATCTTCAAATTGATATCTTTCTCATCATTTTCCGAATGAGTTTCGCTCGGTCCTTGATTCTTCGAGATAATCTCATCCTTCTTGTTCGTGTTCTTGCCATATCCTGAATTTAAACTAATGGGATCAAAATCCCGATTGTAATATCTTTTCAATTGGAAAGATAGTAAAAGATGCGGAAATCTCAACCAATTTTGAGTGAAAGGCTTTAAATATTCTTCCGGTGTTTCATTTCCAAGTTCCATAAAGTTATGGATAGGAAAGAGTTTAATCAAATAGAAATTTTTTCTATCAATCATACTACTTTGATGATTGAAGCGATATATGAGGATCGATAATGTAAGTACTACTATACCTTTTACCAAAAAATATGGATTGCTTTTCCGTAGATCGCGTAAAAGCAACGTACTGAGAATTCTAGGATCAAAAAGCTTTATAAGGCGCTCCCGACGTGAAAGGATTTGAATTAACAATCTAATCAAATTGGATTTGGTCCATGGATTGCATAGAAATTGATAACTTTGTATCTCTTCCAATTTGATTATCCAGGGTCTTCTTCTTTTTTTCATTTATTTGAAACCCCCCCCTTACCTCTCCCTTTTGTTTTATCCCAATAAATAGAATATTTATAGCATATATTGATTTCATATAATTGTAAATCTCGTGTCAACCAACCGATACCATTATGTCCCATGGATATAATTTATTTCACTTAAATAGGAAGGAAAATGACAACGAATCGGATCCAGTCCGTTTTTTATCTTCTTTTATGGGCGAACGACGGGAATTGAACCCGCGCGTGGTGGATTCACAATCCACTGCCTTGGTCCACTTGGCTACGTCCGCCCCGGAAAAACCAATTTATCTATCTACAGTCATTTCTTCCAAGAATAAAAAGTCATTTCTTCCAAGAATAAAAAATGAGCTAACGTTTGTTCTTATGTGGGTCGTCGGTGACCTCTGATAGGGGATCAAAGCAAGATCGATGACTAACTCTCAACTCTCGAACAAGTTGTATGGCTTATTATCAAATTAATTCAATGAAATGTTATTTGAATGTCTATTGAGAATATTTGACATGAATCAAGTATGAGAGAAAAAATGTAAATGGGTCCCAATCCCGAACTACCCAATTTTAGATCTGAGTCTATACTCATATTATAGAATGAAAATGTTGATGATCTTTATCCAGCATCCATGGCTGAATGGTTAAAGCGCCCAACTCATAATTGGCGAACTCGCGGGTTCAATTCCTGCTGGATGCAGGGGAACTGCACATATCCATTATTGATGGAATGGGAAGAAGTATGAAGAATAACACCAAACAATTGAAGCATACCAAGCCTTTCAATAAAATGAATGAAAGGCTTGGTATGCTTCAATTAAGCAATACACAATAACAATCCATCAGAGTA